GCTAGCGTAGCTTAACTTAAAGCATGACACTGAAGATGTTAAGATGGACCCTAGAAAGTCCCGCAGGCACAAAGGCTTGGTCCTGACTTTACTAACAGCTTTAACCAAACTTACACATGCAAGTATCCGCACTCCCGTGAGAATGCCCTACACACCCTGCCCGGGAATTAGGAGCTGGTATCAGGCACACCCCGCTAGCCCATGACACCTTGCTTAGCCACACCCCCAAGGGAACTCAGCAGTGATAAACATTAAGCCATAAGTGTAAACTTGACTTAGTTATGGTTCAGAGGACCGGTAAAACTCGTGCCAGCCACCGCGGTTATACGAGAGGTCCAAGTTGTTAGCCCTCGGCGTAAAGAGTGGTTAAAGTAAAAATAAAACTGAGGTCGAACATCTTCAAGGCAGTTATACGCTCCCGAGGATATGAAGCACAATCACGAAAGTAGCCTCACCCTGCTTGAACCCACGAAAGCTAAGACACAAACTGGGATTAGATACCCCACTATGCTTAGCCCTAAACAATGATATTTACCTACACTCACTATCCGCCCGGGTACTACGAGCATTAGCTTAAAACCCAAAGGACTTGGCGGTGCTTTAAAACCATCTAGAGGAGCCTGTTCTAGAACCGATAACCCCCGTTAAACCTCACCCCTTCTTGTTTATCCCGCCTATATACCACCGTCGTCAGCCTACCCTGTGAAGGACAAATAGTAGGCAAAGTTGGCACAGCCCAAAACGTCAGGTCGAGGTGTAGCGTATGGAGGGGGAAGAAATGGGCTACATTCTCTACCTAGAGAATAACGAACGGTGTAATGAAATATACACCCGAAGGAGGATTTAGCAGTAAGCAAGAAACAGAGTGTCTCGCTGAAACCGGCCATGAAGCGCGCACACACCGCCCGTCACTCTCCCCAAGCTACATCTTAACCATAGCTAATAAAACATCCCACACAAAGGGGAGGCAAGTCGTAACATGGTAAGTGTACCGGAAGGTGCACTTGGAAAAACCAGAGCATAGCTTAAATTAGAAGAGCACCTCCCTTACACCGAGGAGATATCCGTGCAAATCGGGTTGCCCTGACACCTAAAAGCTAGCCCTCCTCCCAAAAACCAACAACCCAACATTAATACCCCCAAAAACACCAAACCAAACAAAACAAATCATTTTTTCTCCCCAGTATAGGCGATAGAAAAGGACCATGGAGCTATAGATAAAGTACCGCAAGGGAACGCTGAAAGAGAAATGAAACAACCCAGTAAAGTATAAAAAAGCAGAGATTAAACCTCGTACCTTTTGCATCATGATTTAGTTAGTAAAATTTAGGCAAAGAGCACTTTAGTCTAACACCCCGAAACTGGATGAGCTACTCCGAGACAGCCTGTATAGGGCACATCCGTCTCTGTGGCAAAAGAGTGGAAAGAGCTCTGAGTAGAGGTGATAAACCTACCGAGTCCAGTAATAGCTGGTTGCCCGAGAACTGAGTTTAAGCTCAGCTTTTTAGCTTTTTTATTCACAACCATATCAATCAAACCGATTCCAAGAAGCCAAAAAAGTTAGTCAAAGGGGGTACAGCCCCTTTGATATAAGAAACAACTTTTCTAGGAGGATAAGGATCATAATAACAAAGGTAATGTGTTTAGGTGGGCCTAAAAGCAGCCATCCTATAGAAAGCGTTAAAGCTCAAACACACCCCCACCACTAATACTGATAACCCATCCTAACCCCTAAGCCCTATCGGGCCTCTCTATGCGCACATAGAAGAGACTATGCTAATATGAGTAATAAGGGGCCCGCCCCCCTCCCAGCACAAGTGTACATCAGAACGAACCCCCACTGAAACTTAACGGCCCCAACCAAAGAGGGAAATGAGAACAAAACAAAAAACTAGAAAACCACCCATTTAAATACCGTTAACCCTACACTGGTGTGCTTAATAGGAAAGACTAAAAGAAAAAGAAGGAACTCGGCAAACCCACAAGCCTCGCCTGTTTACCAAAAACATCGCCTCTTGCAAAAACAATGAATAAGAGGTCCCGCCTGCCCTGTGACTATATGTTTAACGGCCGCGGTATTTTGACCGTGCAAAGGTAGCGCAATCACTTGTCCTTTAAATGGGGACCTGTATGAATGGCACGACGAGGGCTTAACTGTCTCCTTTTTCAAGTCAATGAAATTGATCTTCCCGTGCAGAAGCGGGAATAGTAACATAAGACGAGAAGACCCTATGGAGCTTTAGACATAAAACAGACCATGTTAAAAAACCTCACAAATGAGAAGAAACTAAATGGCCCCTGTTTAAATGTTTTTGGTTGGGGCGACCGCGGGGCAACAAAAAACCCCCATGTGGAATGAAAGCACCTTTTTAAAACCAAGAGCCACCGCTCTAAGTAACAGAAAATCTGACCAAACAGATCCGGCCTAGCCGATCAACGAACCGAGTTACCCTAGGGATAACAGCGCAATCCTCTTCTAGAGTCCATATCGACAAGAGGGTTTACGACCTCGATGTTGGATCAGGACATCCTAATGGTGCAGCCGCTATTAAGGGTTCGTTTGTTCAACGATTAAAGTCCTACGTGATCTGAGTTCAGACCGGAGTAATCCAGGTCAGTTTCTATCTATGACGTGACCTTTTCTAGTACGAAAGGACCGAAAAGGAGGAGCCCCTGCTTAAAGCACGCCCCACCCTCACCTGTTGTAATCAACTAAAACAGGCAAGAGAGCACAAAACCAAGTCAAAGAACATGACTTGTTAGGGTGGCAGAGCCCGGTAAATGCAAAAGACCTAAGCCCTTTAGACAGAGGTTCAACTCCTCTCCTTAACTATGATTACAACACTCATTACCCACATTCTCAACCCTTTAGCCTTCATTGTGCCCGTTCTCCTAGCCGTCGCCTTCTTAACCTTACTAGAACGGAAGGTCCTCGGATACATACAATTGCGAAAAGGGCCCAACATTGTAGGCCCCTATGGCCTCCTTCAACCAATTGCAGACGGGGTTAAACTATTCATCAAAGAGCCCGTCCGACCCTCCACTTCTTCCCCGATTCTATTTATCGTGACCCCCATACTAGCCCTCACTTTGGCCATAACACTATGAGCCCCCATACCTCTTCCCTACCCAGTCCTAGACTTGAACCTAGCCATCCTATTTGTCCTTGCCCTATCCAGCCTAGCCGTTTACTCAATCCTTGGCTCTGGCTGAGCTTCAAATTCAAAATATGCTCTAGTAGGGGCCCTACGAGCAGTCGCACAAACAATTTCTTACGAAGTCAGTCTCGGCCTAATTCTTCTATCCCTTATCATCTTTACAGGAAGCTTTACCCTCCAAACATTTAACACTGCCCAAGAAAGTGTTTGACTTATTATCCCAGCATGGCCCCTTGCCGCAATATGATACATTTCAACCCTGGCAGAAACAAATCGTGCTCCTTTTGACCTAACCGAAGGGGAGTCTGAACTGGTCTCTGGCTTCAATGTTGAATATGCAGGAGGACCATTTGCCCTGTTCTTCCTCGCTGAATATGCCAACATCCTATTCATAAACACCCTCTCCGCCACCCTCTTCTTAGGAGCCTCACACATTCCAACACTCCCAGAACTAACCGCAGTAAACCTAATAATTAAAGCAGCCCTACTTTCACTCGTCTTCCTATGAGTTCGAGCCTCCTACCCACGATTCCGATATGACCAATTAATACACCTCATTTGAAAAAACTTCCTCCCCCTTACATTAGCACTTGTAATCTGACACCTTGCCCTCCCAATTACATTCGCAGGCCTTCCCCCTCAAATGTAACCAGGAGCTGTGCCTGAAACAAAGGGCCACTTTGATAGAGTGAATCATGAGGGTTAAATTCCCTCCAGCTCCTTAGAAAGAAGGGATTTGAACCCAACCCGGAGAGATCAAAACTCTCAGTGCTTCCACTACACCACTTTCTAGTAAAGTCAGCTAAATTAAGCTTTTAGGCCCATACCCTAAAGATGTAGGTTAAAATCCTTCCTTTACTAATGAGCCCATACATCACAGCCTCCCTATTATTTGGCTTACTCCTAGGCACCTCAATCACCATAACCAGCTCACACTGACTAATCGCCTGAATAGGCCTGGAAATCAACACCCTTGCCATCATCCCCTTAATAGCGCAACATCACCACCCACGAGCAGTCGAAGCAACAACTAAATACTTTCTCACGCAAGCCACAGCAGCTGCAATACTACTATTCGCAAGCACAACCAATGCATGACTCACAGGAGAATGAGAACTACAGCAAATATCACATCCCATCCCCTCAACAATAATCATTATTGCTCTTGCCCTCAAAATTGGGCTAGCCCCACTCCACACATGACTACCAGAAGTACTACAAGGACTAGACTTAACCACCGGACTTATCCTTTCCACATGACAGAAACTTGCACCCTTTGCCCTACTCCTTCAACTCCAACCTAATAACCCAACACTTCTGATCATTCTTGGTCTACTATCAATGCTAGTCGGGGGCTGAGGAGGCCTCAACCAAACCCAACTACGAAAAATCCTAGCTTACTCATCCATTGCCCACCTTGGCTGAATGATTGTAGTCCTACAATTCTCCCCCGCCCTCACCCTTCTAACTCTTATACTATACCTCATTATAACATCCTCCTCCTTCCTTGTATTTATACTAAACAAAACTACAACTATCAACTCCCTAGCCACAGCCTGAGCCAAGGCCCCTACCATAACAGCCCTCACACCCCTAATCCTTCTATCACTAGGAGGACTCCCCCCTCTAACAGGCTTCATGCCAAAATGACTTATTCTTCAAGAACTGACCAAACAAGACCTTGCCCCCGCAGCCACACTAGCAGCACTAAGCGCCCTCCTCAGCCTATACTTCTACCTCCGCCTCTCATATGCCATGACATTAACTATAGCCCCCAACAACCTTATAGGAACCCTCCCATGACGAACCCAAACAACACAGCAAACCCTTCCAACCGCAGTTCTTGCTTCTTCCTCAATACTTCTCCTTCCCCTAACCCCCGGCCTCCTCGCACTCTTCAACCTCTAAGAGACTTAGGTTAATAAAAGACCAAGAGCCTTCAAAGCTCTCAGTGGGAGTGAAAATCTCCCAGTCCCTGATAAGACTTGCGGGACACTACCCCACATCTCCTGCATGCAAAACAGACACTTTAATTAAGCTAAAGCCTTTTCTAGATAGGCAGGCCTCGATCCTGCAAAATCTTAGTTAACAGCTAAGCGCCCAAACCAACGAGCATCTATCTACCTTTCCCCGCCTGCCCTAGCAAAAGGCGGGGAAAGCCCCGGCAGACGTCAATCTGCTTCTTTAGATTTGCAATCTAACATGTAACACCCCAGGGCTTGGTAGAAAGAGGGATTCAACCTCTGTACATGGGACTACAATCCACCGCTTAGCACTCAGCCATTCTACCTGTGGCAATCACACGCTGATTTTTCTCAACCAATCACAAAGATATCGGCACCCTCTACCTGGTATTTGGTGCCTGAGCCGGAATAGTGGGGACGGCCTTAAGCCTCCTCATTCGGGCAGAACTAAGCCAACCCGGCGCACTCCTAGGTGACGACCAGATTTATAATGTAATCGTCACGGCCCACGCATTTGTAATAATTTTCTTTATAGTAATGCCAATTATGATTGGCGGTTTCGGAAACTGACTAGTCCCACTTATGATCGGAGCTCCCGACATGGCATTCCCCCGTATGAACAACATAAGCTTCTGACTTCTGCCCCCCTCATTTCTTCTCCTGCTTGCCTCCTCTGGAGTAGAAGCCGGAGCTGGAACAGGATGAACTGTATACCCCCCTCTAGCCGGAAACCTAGCACACGCAGGAGCCTCGGTAGACCTAACCATCTTCTCCCTGCATCTTGCAGGGGTCTCCTCAATTCTAGGGGCCATTAACTTCATCACCACAATTATTAACATAAAACCCCCTGCCATCTCACAATATCAGACGCCCCTGTTTGTATGGGCTGTCCTAATCACTGCCGTCCTTCTTCTACTCTCCCTCCCTGTTCTTGCGGCAGGCATTACAATGCTTCTCACAGACCGAAACCTTAATACCACATTCTTTGACCCAGCAGGTGGAGGAGACCCCATTCTCTACCAACACCTCTTCTGATTCTTTGGTCACCCAGAAGTATACATTCTCATCCTACCAGGCTTTGGAATAATCTCACATATCGTGGCATACTACGCCGGCAAAAAAGAACCGTTCGGCTATATGGGAATGGTTTGAGCCATGATGGCCATTGGCCTATTAGGCTTTATTGTCTGAGCCCACCACATGTTCACAGTAGGAATGGATGTAGACACCCGAGCCTACTTTACCTCCGCTACAATAATTATTGCCATCCCTACTGGGGTGAAAGTATTTAGCTGACTAGCCACCCTTCACGGAGGGTCGATCAAGTGAGAAACTCCAATACTATGAGCCCTTGGGTTTATCTTCCTATTTACAGTAGGGGGCCTCACAGGTATTGTTCTAGCCAACTCCTCCCTGGACATTGTACTTCACGACACCTACTACGTAGTAGCCCACTTCCACTATGTACTATCCATGGGGGCCGTCTTTGCCATCATAGGAGCCTTTGTACACTGATTCCCCCTCTTCTCTGGCTACACGCTTCACAGCACCTGAACAAAAATCCATTTTGGTGTAATATTCGTAGGGGTAAACCTAACATTCTTCCCACAACACTTCCTTGGACTTGCAGGCATGCCTCGTCGTTATTCAGACTACCCAGATGCCTACACACTCTGAAACACAGTTTCATCAATTGGATCACTTATCTCCCTCGTAGCAGTCATTATGTTCCTATTCATTCTCTGAGAAGCCTTTGCTGCTAAACGAGAAGTCGAATCAGTTGAGCTAACAATGACAAACGTAGAATGACTTCACGGATGTCCCCCACCCTACCACACATTTGAAGAGCCTGCGTTTGTACAAGTTCAGCCCCTATACCGAGAAAGGGAGGAATCGAACCCCCGTGGATTGGTTTCAAGCCAACCACAAAGCCACTCTGTCACTTTCTTTATAAGACACTAGTAAAGTAGATATTACACTGCCTTGTCGAGGCAGAATCGTGGGTTAAACCCCCGCGTGTCTTGCTCAATGGCACATCCTTCACAACTAGGATTTCAAGATGCAGCTTCACCCGTTATAGAAGAACTCCTTCATTTCCACGACCATGCTCTAATAATTGTATTTTTAATCAGCACACTAGTACTTTACATTATTGCTGCCATAGTATCCACCAAATTAACCAACAAATACATCTTAGACTCCCAAGAAATTGAAATTATCTGAACCATCCTACCCGCTATCATCCTCATTCTTATCGCTCTCCCCTCCCTGCGAATTCTCTACCTTATGGATGAAATCAATGACCCCCATCTAACAGTCAAAGCCATAGGACACCAATGATACTGAAGTTATGAATACACCGACTATGATGACCTCAGCTTTGATTCATATATGGTACCCACACAAGATCTCGCTCCTGGCCAATTCCGCCTTCTAGAAACAGACCACCGCATGGTTGTTCCTGTTGACTCCCCCATTCGAGTTTTAGTCTCAGCAGAAGACGTACTACACTCATGAGCTGTACCGTCCCTCGGAGTTAAAATAGACGCCGTCCCAGGACGACTTAACCAAACAGCCTTTATTGCATCCCGACCAGGAGTCTTCTACGGCCAATGCTCTGAAATCTGCGGTGCAAACCATAGCTTTATGCCCATTGTTGTTGAAGCCGTCCCCCTAGAACACTTCGAAAACTGATCCTCCCTAATACTTGAAGACGCCTCACTAAGAAGCTAAAATGGGTATAGCGTTAGCCTTTTAAGCTAAAAAATGGTGCCCCCCAAGCACCCTTAGTGACATGCCCCAGCTCAACCCCGCACCTTGATTTGCCATTATGATATTCTCATGATTAGTCTTCCTTATCTTCCTACCTCCAAAAGTTATAGCACACACATTTCCAAATGAGCCCACCTCTCAAAGCACCCAAACGCTAAAAACTAAAATCTGAACCTGACCATGACACTAAGCCTCTTCGACCAATTCTTAAGCCCCACACTCCTAGGCATCCCCCTGATTGCCCTTGCTTTACTCCTCCCGTGAACTCTCTTTCCAGCCCCCACCTCTCGATGAATAAATAACCACCTTCTAACCCTTCAAGGCTGATTCATCAACCGATTCACACAACAACTCCTCCTCCCCCTAAACATAGGAGGGCACAAATGAGCTCTTATATTCACATCACTAATAATCTTCATCATCTCCATTAATATACTAGGACTTCTCCCTTACACCTACACCCCCACAACACAACTCTCTATAAACCTAGCACTCGCCGTACCTCTTTGACTAATAACTGTTATCATTGGCCTCCGCAAAAACCCAACTGCTGCCCTAGGCCACCTCCTACCAGAAGGCACACCTACCGCCCTGATTCCAGCCCTTATTATCATCGAAACCATTAGCCTCTTCATCCGTCCCCTCGCCCTAGGTGTCCGACTTACAGCCAACCTCACAGCAGGCCACCTGCTCATGCAACTAATCGCAACAGCTGCCTTCGTACTCCTCCCCCTTATGCCAACAGTTGCAATCTTAACAACCATTCTCTTATATCTTCTCACACTACTGGAAGTAGCCGTAGCAATAATTCAAGCCTATGTTTTCGTCCTTCTTCTAAGCCTATACCTACAAGAAAACGTCTAATGGCACATCAAGCACATGCATATCATATAGTAGACCCAAGCCCATGGCCCCTTACAGGGGCAATTGCCGCCCTCCTGCTAACATCAGGTCTTGCAATCTGATTTCACTTCAACTCCCTCATCCTAATAACCCTAGGTCTCGTCCTGCTCTTGCTCACAATATACCAATGATGACGAGACATTGTACGAGAAGGAACATTCCAAGGCCACCACACCCCGCCTGTCCAAAAAGGCCTCCGATACGGCATGATTTTATTTATTACATCAGAAGTCTTTTTCTTTTTAGGCTTCTTCTGGGCATTCTACCACTCAAGCCTTGCTCCCACCCCAGAACTTGGCGGCTGCTGACCCCCCACCGGAATCATCACACTCAACCCCTTTGAAGTCCCTCTTTTAAACACAGCAGTTCTTCTAGCCTCCGGAGTAACAGTAACATGGGCCCACCACAGCATCATAGAAGGGGAGCGAAAGCAAGCCATTCACTCTCTAACTCTTACTATCCTTCTAGGCTTCTATTTTACATTCCTCCAAGGAATAGAATACTACGAAGCCCCCTTTACAATCGCAGACGGCGTATACGGTTCAACTTTCTTTGTCGCCACTGGCTTCCACGGACTCCATGTTATTATCGGCTCAACCTTCTTAGCTGTCTGCTTACTCCGTCAAATCCAATACCACTTCACATCTGAACACCACTTCGGCTTTGAAGCAGCTGCCTGATACTGACACTTTGTAGACGTTGTCTGACTATTCCTCTACATCTCAATCTACTGATGAGGCTCATAATCTTTCTAGTACTAAATTAGTATATGTGACTTCCAATCACTCGGTCTTGGTTAAAATCCAAGGAAAGATAATGAACTTACTGTTAACGATCCTACTTATCACCACCATTCTCTCCCTCATTCTAGCCATCGTCTCTTTCTGACTCCCTCTTATAACACCTGACTACCAAAAACTCTCCCCATACGAATGTGGATTTGACCCTCTAGGATCAGCCCGACTCCCTTTTTCCCTCCGATTCTTCCTAGTCGCAATCCTCTTCCTGCTATTCGACCTAGAAATTGCCCTCCTGCTCCCCCTACCTTGGGGAGATCAACTCCCCTCCCCCACCCTAACACTCATCTGAGCCACCGCCCTCTTAATCCTTCTCACACTTGGATTAATTTACGAATGACTCCAAGGCGGCCTAGAATGAGCTGAATAGGCAATTAGTTTAATTAAAACATTTGATTTCGGCTCAAAAACTTATGGTTAAAGTCCGTAATTGACCTAATGACCCCTATCCACTTTACATACTCTTCAGCCTTCCTCCTGGGTCTATCAGGCCTGGCATTCCACCGAACCCACCTCCTTTCAGCCCTTCTCTGCCTTGAAGGTATAATATTATCCTTATTTATCGCCCTCTCATTATGAACCCTTCAACTCTCCTCAATTAGCTTCTCATCCGCCCCAATATTACTTCTAGCCTTCTCAGCCTGCGAAGCAAGCGTTGGCCTCGCCCTCATAGTAGCTACAGCACGCACACACGGGTCAGACCACCTACAAAGCCTAAATCTCCTCCAATGTTAAAAATTTTAATTCCAACAATAATGCTTATCCCAACAACATGGTTGACCCCCTCAAAATGACTGTGACCAACAACCCTCCTGCACAGCCTATTAATTGCACTAGCCAGCCTTATATGATTAAAAAACACATCAGAAACAGGGTGATCTTTCCTAAGCCCCTACATAGCTACAGACCCCCTCTCAACCCCGCTGCTAATCCTCTCCTGCTGACTCCTCCCCCTAATAATTTTAGCCAGTCAAAACCACACAGCCCACGAACCAATTAACCGACAACGAATATACATTTCTCTACTCACCTCCCTACAATTTTTCCTTATTCTAGCTTTCGCCTCCACAGAAATAATCATGTTCTACGTAATATTTGAAGCCACCCTAATTCCAACACTAATTTTAATCACCCGCTGAGGAAATCAAACAGAACGTCTGAACGCAGGAACCTATTTCTTATTTTATACCCTGGCAGGCTCCCTACCCCTCCTGATTGCCCTCCTACTCCTGCAAAACTCCAACGGCTCCCTCTCTCTCCTCACCCTCCTTCACACATCAACACCCCAACTCTCCACATACGCAGACAAGATCTGATGGGCCGGCTGCATCCTGGCATTTTTAGTTAAAATGCCCCTCTATGGAGTCCATCTTTGACTACCCAAAGCCCACGTAGAAGCCCCAATTGCAGGCTCAATAATTCTAGCAGCTGTCCTCCTAAAACTAGGAGGCTATGGCATGATACGAATCCTTGTAACACTAGAACCTCTCACAAAAGAACTCAGCTACCCTTTTATCATCCTAGCCTTATGAGGCGTAATTATAACCGGCTCGATCTGCATACGCCAAACCGACCTAAAATCCCTCATTGCCTACTCATCAGTTAGTCACATAGGCCTTGTTGTAGGTGGCATTCTTATCCAAACCCCCTGAGGATTCACCGGAGCCCTCATCCTAATAATCGCCCATGGACTAACCTCCTCCGCCCTATTCTGCCTTGCCAACACAAACTATGAACGCACACACAGCCGAACCATACTTCTAGCCCGAGGAATACAAATAGCCCTGCCTCTTATAGCAGCCTGATGATTTATTGCCAGCCTAGCCAACCTTGCCCTACCTCCCCTTCCCAATCTTATGGGGGAGCTAATAATTATTACCTCTATGTTTAACTGGTCTTGATGGACCATTGCCCTTACAGGCCTGGGGACCCTAATTACCGCCGGCTACTCCCTCTACATATTCCTAATAACACAACGAGGACCACTGCCCAACCACATTCTAGCCCTAGAGCCCTCCCACACCCGAGAGCATCTTCTTATTACCCTCCATTTACTTCCCCTCCTTCTCCTTATTCTCAAACCTGAGTTAATTTGAGGCTGAACTGCCTGTAGACATAGTTTAACCAAAACATTAGATTGTGATTCTAAAAACAGAGGTTAAAGTCCTCTTGTCCACCGAGAGAGGCATGCTGCAGTAAAGACTGCTAATCTTCACCCCTTTGGTTAAATTCCAGAGCTCACTCGTACCCCAGCTTTTAAAGGATAATAGCTCATCCGTTGGTCTTAGGAACCAAAAACTCTTGGTGCAACTCCAAGTAAAAGCTATGCACTCCACCCCCTTAATTATAACCACCAGCCTAATTATCATCTTCACCCTACTCGCACACCCAATCCTAACAACACTATCCCCTCACCCTCAAGCCCCAGACTGAGCCCTAAAACAAGTAAAAACAGCAGTTAAAATAGCCTTCCTAGTTAGCCTCCTCCCTCTCTCCCTCTTCCTAAATGAAGGAGCAGAGGCAATTATCACCAACTGAAATTGAATAAACACACTCACCTTTGACATTAACATTAGTCTTAAATTCGACCACTACTCCATCATCTTTACACCAGTCGCCCTGTACGTCACCTGATCTATTCTTGAGTTTGCATCATGATACATACACTCTGACCCTTTCATAAATCGCTTCTTTAAATACCTCCTAACCTTCCTCATTGCCATGATCATCCTCGTAACAGCCAACAACATATTTCAATTATTTATTGGCTGAGAAGGAGTCGGCATTATGTCCTTCCTACTAATTGGGTGATGATACGCCCGAGCAGACGCCAACACAGCCGCCCTACAAGCAGTTTTGTACAACCGAGTTGGAGACATTGGACTAATTTTTGCCATAGCCTGAATAGCAACTCACCTTAACTCCTGAGAAATCCAACAAGTCTTCTTTTCCTCTAAGAATATAGACCTAACCCTTCCACTAATTGCCCTGATCTTAGCCGCCACCGGCAAATCAGCCCAATTCGGCCTCCACCCTTGACTGCCCTCAGCTATAGAGGGCCCCACACCGGTCTCTGCCCTACTGCACTCAAGCACCATAGTTGTCGCAGGGATCTTTCTTCTTATTCGAACAAGCCCCCTGATAGAAAACAATCCCACAGCACTAACACTATGCCTATGCCTAGGCGCCCTAACAACTTTCTTTACTGCCACCTGCGCACTCACCCAAAACGACATTAAAAAAATCGTTGCCTTCTCTACATCAAGCCAACTGGGCCTGATAATAGTAACCATCGGCCTAAACCAACCACAACTAGCCTTCCTACACATCTGCACGCATGCTTTCTTTAAAGCCATACTATTTCTATGCTCGGGCTCTATCATTCATAGCCTAAATGACGAACAAGACATCCGGAAAATGGGAGGCATGCACCACCTCACCCCCTTCACCTCATCCTGCCTAACTATCGGAAGCCTTGCCCTAACAGGCACCCCCTTCCTAGCAGGGTTCTTTTCAAAAGACGCTATCATTGAAGCCCTAAACACCTCCCACCTAAACGCCTGAGCCCTATTCCTCACCCTCTTAGCAACCTCCTTCACCGCCATCTACAGCCTACGAGTCGTATTCTTTGTCTCAATAGGCCACCCACGCTTCAACTCCCTCTCCCCGATTAACGAAAACAACCCAGCTGTTATTAACCCCATCAAACGATTAGCATGAGGAAGCATTGTTGCCGGCCTTTTAATTACCTCAAACATTATCCCAATAAAAACCCCAGTAATAACCATACCCCCACTGCTTAAACTAGCAGCCCTCATTGTAACTATCCTTGGCCTCCTAACCGCCCTAGAACTAGCCTCTTTAACCACAAAACAAGTCAAACCTACCCCAAGCCTCTCCTCCCACCACTTCTCAAACATACTAGGATTTTTTCCAACCATTATCCACCGCCTCTTTCCTAAAATCAACCTCACCCTAGGACAAACCATCGCCAGCCAAACAGTTGACCTGACATGGTTAGAAAAAGTTGGGCCTAAGGCAATCACCAACCTAAACACGCCTCTCATCACTACAACCAGCAACACCCAACAAGGCTCAATCAAAACATATATAGCCCTATTCCTCCTAACCCTTGCTTTCGCAACCCTCTCCCTACTAATCTAACTGCTCGCAAGGCCCCCCGACTAAGTCCACGAGTCAACTCTAACACAACAAACAAAGTAAGCAACAGCACTCAGGCCCCCACCATAAGCATGCCCCCTCCGTACGAGTACATAAGAGCCACCCCATCAACATCGCCCCGAAGTACTGCATGCCAATCCAACTCATCAACAACAACCCATGAATATTCCCCTCACCCCCCGAAAAACATAACAAACACTAAAACCACAACCCCAGAGTACATTATCATAGAAATTATTACAGGCCAGCTCCCTAGTGCCTCTGGATAGGGCTCCGCGGCTAACGCTGCAGAGTAAGCGAAAACTACCAACATCCCTCCTAAATAAATTAAGAATAATACTAAAGACAAAAAAGACCCCCCATGTCAAATCAACACCCCACACCCGAAACCTGCAACTACCACCAAACTTAAAGCCCCAAAATAAGGAGACGGATTAGAAGCAACTGCCACCAATCCTAGAACTAAACCTAATAAAAATAAAGACATAACATAAGTCATAATTCCTGCCAGGATTTTAACCAAGACCTGTGGCGTGAAAAACCACTGTTGTTATTCAACTACAAGAACCCTAATGGCAAGCCTACGCAAAACCCACCCCCTAATAAAAATCGCAAACGACATGGTCGTTGACCTCCCAACCCCCTCAAACATCTCCGCCTGATGAAACTTCGGATCTCTGCTAGGACTCTGCTTAGTAGCTCAAATCCTAACAGGACTCTTCCTAGCAATACACTACACCTCTGATATCGCCACAGCCTTCTCTTCTGTAGCCCACATTTGCCGAGATGTAAATTACGGCTGACTAATCCGAAACCTACATGCAAACGGGGCCTCCTTCTTCTTCATCTGCATCTACTTCCACATCGGACGAGGCCTTTACTATGGCTCCTATCTAAATAAAGAAACATGAAACATCGGAGTCATCCTTCTATTCCTAGTTATAGCAACCGCCTTCGTAGGCTACGTACTTCCTTGAGGTCAAATATCCTTCTGAGGTGCCACCGTCATCACAAACCTCCTATCCGCCGTACCCTACGTGGGCAATACACTAGTCCAATGAGTTTGAGGGGGGTTCTCAGTTGATAACGCAACCCTCACCCGATTCTTCGCATTCCACTTCCTCCTCCCCTTTATCATTGCAGCCGCCACAGTTGTACACCTTATTTTCCTTCATGAAACCGGCTCAAACAACCCTATCGGCCTAAACTCAGACGCGGACAAAATCCCTTTCCACCCCTATTTTTCTTACAAAGACCTTGTAGGCTTCGCAGTTCTCCTCACTGCTCTCACAACCCTAGCCCTCTTCTCTCCTAACTACCTAGGAGATCCGGACAACTTCATCCCCGCCAACCCGCTAGTCACCCCCGCCCATATCAAACCAGAATGATACTTCCTATTCGCATACGCAATCCTTCGTTCTATCCCCAATAAACTAGGAGGTGTCCTGGCCCTAGTTGCCTCAATCCTCATTCTAATGGCTGTCCCCCTTCTTCATACATCAAAACAACGAAGCCTTACCTTCCGACCCCTAACACAGTTCCTATTTTGAACACTTATTGCCGACGTGGCCATCCTAACCTGAATCGGAGGAATACCTGTAGAAGACCCCTACATCATTATCGGACAGGTTGCCTCTATCTTATACTTCTCCCTATTCCTAATTCTAATGCCCGCAGCAGGATGATTAGAAAACAAAGTACTTCAATAATTTAGCACTAGTAGCTCAGATTCAGAGCGCCGGTCTTGTAAACCGGATGCCGGGGGTTAAAATCCCCCCTACTGCTCAAAAAGGAAGGATTTTAACCTCCACCACTGGCTCCCAAAGCCAGCGTTCTTAATTAAACTACCTTTTGATAATACATATATGTATTATCACCATACATATATATTAACCACTCAATACCATGCAAGTATTCATTAATGGAAAATCAAAATTAACAAATTTAAACCATAAAGCAAGTACAAAACAAGAAGAAGTATTAAAACCATGAAAAGAAAAATTAAACAGTAAGATATTCTTCCAACAATCGCAATCTCAAATTCAATAATGATTTAATGAAAAAAGATATACCAGGACTCAACATCCTATTTTAAAAAAATGTTTAATGTAGTAAGAACCGACCATCAGTTGATTCCTTAATGCATACTCTTATTGATGGTCAGGGACAATAACTGTGGGGGTTTCACTTAGTGATCTATTCCTGGCATTTGGTTCCTACTTCAGGGCCATTACTTGGCCCTTCCTCATTCTTTCATCGACGCTGACATAAGTTAATGGTGGAGTCCATATGGCGAGATAACCCCACATGCCGAGCGTTCTCTCCACGGGGGTCAGGGTGTCTTTTTCTGTTTTCCTTTCATTTGACATTTCAGAGTGCAACGGAACAATGTAATATTAAGGTTGAACATTTCCTTGCCCAGGTAAAATAATGTTAATGAATAAGGACTATTACTGAAGAATTGCATAACTGATGTCAAGAGCATAAGATGTACTAGGTTCTCCTAACATCCCTGTTATTACCCCCGGAGGCTTATTAGCGTAAACCCCCCTACCCCCCTAAACTCCTAGGATCCTATTTATCCTGCAAACCCCCCGGAAACAGGAGAACCCCGAGTTTTTAATTATCCACCAAAAATGCGTCTATTTACATTATTAAAATAATGCACGT